GATAGGAACACATTCCAACCAATTCCCAAAAAATATAAATTTGTATCAAATTCGAACTAATAACTAATCCCAACATCGAAGTACTGAAAAAACTCATATAAGCAAAAAATCTCAAGTATCCTTGATCGTGAGCCATATAATTATCACTATAAATAAGAACCATAATTCCAACAGTAGTGATTAACATTGACATAATAGAAGTAAGTGGATCGATCAAGTAGCCGAATTCTAAAGAAAAATCATTATCGAGGGTCCAAGACCATACATATTGATAGATAGAACTGCTTTTTATTTGCTGAATAGACAGATTAGTTGAAAAAATCATGACTATACTTAACAATAAAATACTCGAAAAAGCCCACATACGACGGAGATTTTTTGTTGCTGTCGGAAAAAGAAGAAGTCCCACTCCTATTAACATAGGAACTGGAAGTGGAAGGAAAGGTATGATCCACGCATATTGATATGTCTGTTCCATAAAAAAAGTTTTTTAATTCTTAATTAATATTAATTGTTTCCGATTCACCGGATCTTACCTCTTTTTGAAAGGAGTCAATAAAAAAATAAAGATATGCACTAACTTAATAACTTAAATAGAAATAGAATCTTTGAATTTTTATTTCTTTTTATACTTATTCTTTAGAAGTTTCTGCTAAATACTTCAAATATTCAAATCAAGAAGTTACAATTGGTCAAATCATATGAAAAAAGCAGATTAATTACTAGTCTCCTTCGAACTTTCAAATTCAAGTTAAATTAGGCATATTTTTCGCGAATTTGACAAGTTACTAAAAAAAAAAGAATATTCTTTTTTTTTTAGTAAAAAAAATAGTTTATGCGATTTTCCCATATCTTTCACGCATCTTATGTATTCTTTTTGATTTTTAGAATCAAAAATATTATCTAGAAAAGAAATACATAATGAATTGGCAAAGCGCAAATTTCTTTTGAACAATAGATGTCTTTCACATCCAGCTATACCAATGAGTAATCTCTTAATTTTTATTTAAATGGCAGTTCCAAAAAAACGTACTTCTGCATCAAAAAAGCGTATTCGTAAAAATTTTTGGAAAAGGAAGGGGTATTGGGCAGCGTTAAAAGCGTTTTCCTTAGGGAAATCTATTTCTACCGGGAATTCCAAAAGTTTTTTTGTGCAACAAACAAATAAAATAAGTAATAAAACATAACATGTTACAATAATCTGAATCGGCTTGACTCAAAAATTGACTCATTTCGTTTCGAAAATAAAATTCCCGCTTTCCATTCCCTGTTGAGTTAATCAATAGGAAATGGAATTTGTTTCGCTCTTAGAATTAGAATAAGGATTTTTCTCTTTACCGTACTGAATTCAAAAAAAAAAAAGAATCCTTTTTTTTGACAAAAAAACATAAGATACGTAATTGTCTTTTTAGTATATTTTCTCATTTCCAAGGTGGGGAGTATTATTTTCCCCATCAGCCTGTTTCTTACAATAATATAAGCAATAATATAAGGTTTTCTTTTTTCTCTAGATCCACGTTTTCTCTATAGAAAGGCGAGTAAAAAATCAAAATCATTGAAACTAATTGATTAAAATTCTAAACCTTTTTGTGCAACTTTCTTCTTTTTGGATTTTCTATGAATTCCTATATAGACTCCCATATATTTATTGCCATCAATCCACTCAAAAACACTTAACAAATTTTTTTGGATAAATATGTGTCAATTTTTACTGATCCAAAATGTTTTTTTTTGGGGGGGGGGGTTCTATCCCTTAATTCATAGTTGGACTATCTAGTTTTCCAAGAGTTCAAGTCGAGGAGAGTCTAAAATACACACTAAAACTAAGACCCTAAATTCAAATAATGAACCTTCAAATACCTATTTGAACGAATTTTTATTCATCAATTTGAATCTTTCCTAAAAAATATTGCAACAATTTAATTCTTAAATCTAGACGATTGCTTATTCATAGGGTATTATGAATTCAAGACAAGCCGCTATGGTGAAATTGGTAGACACGCTGCTCTTAGGAAGCAGTGCTAGAGCATCTCGGTTCGAGTCCGAGTGGCGGCATGTCATCTCCTAAAAAAGTAAATAGATCCTATAATGAATTCAATGAATTCAATTTCCGATTTCCTTTTTATAATTATGGGACTCCTTAAAAAAAATTTATGATATTTTCAACTTTAGAGCATATATTAACTCATATTTCTTTTTCGATTGTTTCAATTGTAATTACAATTCATTTCATAACTTTTTTAGTCGATGAAATCGTAAAACTATATGATTCATCCGAAAAGGGGATGATAATGACTTTTTCCTGTATAACAGGATTATTAGTTACTCGTTGGGTTTATTCGGGACATTTTCCACTAAGTGATTTATATGAATCATTAATCTTCCTTTCATGGAGTTTTTCCCTGATTCATATAGTCCCGTATTTCAAAAAAAATCAAAATCTTCTAAGCACAATAATTGGACCAAGTGCTATTTTTACCCAGGGCTTTGCTACTTCAGG